CTTCTGTTGCTGACATAAAAACATCTCTTTCCATGTCTTCAGATACAACCCATAAGGGTTTGCCCGTTCTTTGTACATAAACCCTTGTGAGGGTTTCGCGTAGTTTCAGCAGTTCTTCCGCTTCCAGGATAAATTCTCCCGTTTGTGCCTCATAAAAAGAACTAGCAGGTTGATGGATCATTACCCTGATGATATAACAGTTCTCTATCTCGCGTGATGAAACGAAGAGAAAAGAAAGAAAGATAAAGAATAATAGGAAAAAAAAGATAGAATTGAACAACCGTACGGGCATTATCTTTTGTGCATTGCATACGGCTCTACAATAAAATTGACCCCTAACCTTCCATTGAAGAAAGAGAAAAATAGAATCTATCAGACCCAGATGGATAAATGATCAAATTGCCACCCTTCCTTTCAGAGGAGTTAAAAAATACTATGATGGCTCCGTTGCTTTCTATTTTGAAATTGATTCTTTTTTTTGTCTTTGATTCAGCAATCCCAAAGTTTCTTTTTGATCCAATCAAATAAGGAAAAATCTTGTTTTTTTTTCGCCCTCTTTTTTTATAACATAAATATTTTTAAGAGCCCTTCGGTGTGAAAACAAAAAAGTTTGTGACGCTGAACTGGACTCCCGATAGATAAGAGAAATCGGAAATACCTTTTATCTCATACTACTCTCTCGATACATAATCGAATCTTTTGAAAAAAAAAAAACAATACAAAAATTTTGCATATCGAATTCGAAGTGCCATGCTATTATTACTTAATATTCATATGGCGAAGGCATAGTCTTCTTTTTTCTCTCAAATAAAAAAAACCTCATTGGCGCCAAGCGTGAGGGAATGCTAGACGTTTGGTAATTTCTCCTCCAACCAAGATAAAAGATCCCATTGACGCGGCTAATCCCATGCATATTGTATGGACATCTGGTCGCACAAATTGCATAGTATCGTAAATAGCTACTCCAGGTATTACCCATCCGCCAGGCGAGTTTATAAACAAATACAGATCTTTGGTATCATCCTCGATACTGAGATATACCATAAGACCGATAAGTTGATTCGAGATCTCGCTATCAACTTCTTGGCCTAAAAAAAGTAATCTTTCTCGATAAAGTCGGTTGATTAGGGTAAAATTGTATCCCTTAGGAACCGTACATGCACCTTTTGACGCATACGGTTCAAAAAATAATTGCGAAAAAAAAAGAATCAATGTATAGATTCAAGTCCTCTTTCTTTGTTCCTATTCTTTTTTCATAGCAGGTTTTTTCTGACTTCTAATGAAAGGACTTTTTCTTCGATTTTTCAATAAAGACGAATTTGAACTTCTTTCTTCCTTATAATAGAAAAAAAGTCACTAAACTTATCGAATTAACTTCTCATTGATGTATTGTTTCATCGAGATTCAATCAAAATCACGATGGTATTTTCTTGTTCCTGAATGGGTCTCTTTCATCTTTTTAGGTTTATGCTCTACTCCGGGTAAAGATCCGCCCGATTTTGATTTGCACATATAGGAAAAATCTTCTCATTACCATTTCTTTTTGTTATGACTTTCTTTTTTTTTTCAATTCATTTCATACCTTTCACCAAGTATTTAGTTTGAGATTCCCTCGCTTGACAAATAGGATCTCTTTCCAAATACCAAACAGGAATCATTTATGATACAAGTAGTAATCATAGATATATTACCATACTAATTGGGTTTTTTCTAAACGGAGCCTGGATACTTCATTTTTTAGTCCAACCAAGCCAACCATAAATTATTCTAATTGATAATAGTAATGTGAATCCCCCAAACAATTGATCTAATTGCGCTTCACGCTCCAAATTTTTGATGATTCAATTTATCTTTCTTGGGCGAAACAGAGGATGTCTCGATCGGGGGAGAGAACGGGGAAATCCCATATGACCCAATATATCTGACAAGTCGCACTATACGTCAACCCAAGATGCATCTTCCTCTCCAGGACTTCGGAAAGGTACTTTTGGAACACCAATAGGCATTAATTGAAAGAAAAAAGAACTAAGTACTATATTTTACTTTGATGTGGAAACGTAACAACATTATTTTATTGTCTTTATAATATTGGTTTTATTGTATTTATTTTATCCATAGATTAGAAAAATTCATAAAGAAAGACAAAAGAAGAAATAAAGGAAAATTTTGATGAATAGGGCCTTTTAATGAGGAATAAGGAAGGACACATTTACTGATAGAAAATGGTATCAACCACCCATTGCGTATTGGTACTTATCGGGTATAGAATAAATCTGCTTCTCTTTGTTCCTACGAATAGAATTGTTTCATTATTACCAATAGAATAGAACAAATACTAACCCTTGTTCAGTGGATTATTTCAGAACAAGGGGGGTCCATAGAATAGTCATAGTATAGCTTTTCCAATGCAATAAAGTTACGTAGTGTCTATTTATCTTTGATAAAGAGGTATTTTCCATGGGTTTACCTTGGTATCGTGTTCATACCGTTGTATTGAATG